ATGGAAACTTACTAAGTGATAACTTTCAAATTCAGAGAAACCCCGGAAAAAAAAAGGGGCAATCCTGAGCCAAATCCTATTTTTCGAAAACAAACAAAAAAACAAACAAAGGTTCATAAAGACAGAATAAGAATACAAAAGGATAGGTGCAGAGACTCAATGGAAGTTGTTCTAACAAATAGAGTTGACTGCGTTGCATTAGTCAAGTAAAGGAATCCTTCTGTTAAAGTTAAAATTCCAGAAAAAAGAAAGTTAAAGTAAAGTATAACCCTATAAACATAATACATAGGCATACGTACTGAAATACTATCTCAAATGATTAATGACAACCGACTCGAATCTGTATTTTATTCTATTTATATGAAAAATAAAATAATTAATAATTCAAATAATAATAAAAAAAAAAAAAAAAATTGCTTTGATTTGAATCGATTCCAAGTTGACGAGAGGATCGAATATTCATTGATCAGATCATTCACCCCAGAGTCTGCTGATTAATTGGACGAGAGTAAAGATAGAGTCCCATTCTACATGTCAATATCGACAACAAAGAAATTTATAGTAAAAGGAAAATCCGTCGACTTTATAAATCGTGAGGGTTCAAGTCCCTCTATCCCCAAAAAAGGGCCCGCTCGACTCCCTAATTGTTTATCTTATTCTCTCTTTTCGTTAACGGTTCAAAATTCGTTATCTTTCTCATTCATTCGATTTTTTCACAAATGTATCTGGGCTGCATTTTTTTTTTCTTTTCACAAGTCTTGTGATAGATAGGATAGACATCCAAACGAACTTCTTTGAGTAAAACAAGGAATCCCTTTTGAAAATTGGAATGATTAACAATCATAAGACTTTAGAATACCTTTTTGTCTTTTTTTTTTTAATTGACCAAGTCATTTAGTAAAATTAGGAAGACGGCGCGTCGGAAATGGTCGGGATAGCTCAGCAGGTAGAGCAGAGGACTGAAAATCCTCGTGTCACCAGTTCAAATCTGGTTCCTGACACATGATGAATTTGTCTAGAAGTATCTATTCTACAACTTAATTAAATTAATTGATATAGATGGTATAGATCAACATACATATTAATAATATAGTTAATAATATAGACCATGATACATACTTATCTAGGTGTCTGGAGATATAGCCTTTTTAGATTTTTAGATGAGTAATTAAAGTATAAAAAAAAAAGTATATTAATATAAATAAAAAGTATTAAGGGTATGTAAAAGAAAAAAGAATTCGACTATCTTTTATCTTTCCTCTTTTTTTTTTATTTGTCCATAATGCGTGTCCTCTCGGTCAAAAAATGAATACTTGATATAGATTTAAAAGGGTAAATTAATTGCGTAAAATACTTAAAAGAAAAGTCTAGTCTAGAGAAGTTGAAGGGTGGGAATATACAAGATTCATCTCGGATACAGTACAAATAGAATCTGATCTCCTTTGATTTCTTTGTTTTTGTTTTTTCTTTCATATTATATTTCTTTATTGACTTTATATAGCTCATCTAAGGGATGTGCGCAGTACAAAGTTCATGATGCAGAATTCGCTTAGTTCGTCCTATTAGCTCGGCTCGCCCGAAATAAATATCTTCAAAATTGGAGAATCCGACGAATCCCTAATTGTATTGTCTTTTTTTTTTTTTAGTCTATATATCCATAATAATATGAATGAGACTTCAATGACTCTCTGGATCTATAAGAGAACGAACAAATATTCCTTGAATATCTGGAATTGTAACACTGAAATGAGTTTCTTATTATTCAATGAGCATCTTGTATTTCATAAAAATTGGGAGCAATATAATCTTTACGTAAAGGCCACCCTATCCAACTTTCCGGCATTAAGATACGTTTCAGACGTGGATGATTATCATAAGAGATTCCCAACATATCATAAGATTCTCTTTCTTGAAAATCCGCACTTTTCCAAACCCAGAAAACAGATGGAATTCTAGGATTCTTCCTAGGAGCAAATACTTTTATACATACTTCTTCAGGTTGATCTAGAATACCATATTCTATTCTCGTAAGATGATATATACTAGCTAACAGCCCGCCCGGTGCTACATCATAGGCACATTGGGAACGCAGATAGTTGTAACCATATACATATAGAATGACAGCAATGGAATGCCAATCCTCGGGCTTTATTTGTAAAGTCTCTATTCCTTGGTAATCAAAGCCCAAAGATCTATGAACTAGCCCATGTTTGACCAGCCAAGCAGACAGAGGACCCCGCATATTTTTTTTCTATCCCCCATTTTTATTTGTATAAGTATTTCCTATTTCCGATGAAATTTAGGAAGATTGATTTGCCTTTTGTTATTCTGTACAAAGGAGTCCTTCCTCTAATTTACTAATTCAGGGGACGATACTGACTTTTTGTATTTGAAAAAGGCTTCAGGAGCTATTTTTGAAGTAGACGGCGGTTGATAGAGTAATCCTTGATCATAATTTCCAGTATTAGTAGTACGTCCAATATGAAACTTGTGATTGGTA